GCAATCATTCTGGTTCAGGCAATCATTCTGGTTCAGGCAATCATTCCAGTTCAGCCAATCAAGTGATTCCGCCGGGCGAAGAACACGTTTTTTTGCCTCCATGGCAAGATCCCCCTGGTCTATTCTAGGGATGCGTTTTCCGTTTTGGTGGTTGCCACCTTCTTTGGTGGTTGCCACCTTCATAGTGGCATGTTGCCAATAGTGTAGTAATCAAAATAGGATTAGATCCTAGAGAAAATAGATCTCGGATTCAATTCTATTTGGTTTTTACTTGTCTTCGTGCAAATGATGTGCTCCTTGGATTCGATGTGGAACAAAAAGTCCCCTCTGAAACGGAAAGAGATCTATCTAGTTTCTATATTTACATTTACCGGGTAATTTATTCGATTTTCATTTGATTTGTTCAGTTTTCGGTTTCGAATCGACCAGAAAATTCTTTTTTTTTTTTAGATTTGGTTGTTAGTTCCATTTTGTTGGTTGTTGATGTGGTCGTGCAATCCAATCTCTTTATTCTTTTGTTTGATTACGCTCGTATCTACAGACCCTAATTACCTTATTCGGGTTGCTAACTCAACGGTAGAGTACTCGGCTTTTAAGTGCGCCTAGAATCTTTTACACATTTGGATGAAGCAACGGATTCATACATACCATTGGTAGAGTTTGTAAGACCACGACTGATCCTGAAAGGGGGTGAGTGGAAAAAGCAGCATGTCGTATCAATCTAAAACTCTGAGATTATTTGATCCTTAATAGATTGGTACAAAATCTAATTTTTGTATTTGTCTTGTAGCGGGACAAACGAAATTCACGGTTGGGTCGATTGAATAAATGGATAGAGCCCTCTGGTTCCAATTATAGGGAAGCAAAAAGTAACGAGCTTCTGTTCTGAATTCGAATTATTACCCGATCTAATTAGATGTTAAAAATGGATTAGTGCCTGGTGCGGGAAAAGGTTTTCCCATAAGTGGATTACCTATTTTTTTTTTTTATGAATCCTAACTATTTTTACCTCCATTAGAATTAGATTCTGTATAATTAGATTCTGTATGGAGTGGAGACTCATGTGTATCAGAAACGGTATATTGATAAAAAGAAATTTTTCCAAAGTCAAAAGAGCGATCGGGTTGCAACAATAAAGGATTTCGAACCATCTCGGTATTCTATAACGAACCTAAACCACTTGGATGGAAAAAGAGAGGATCCATTGATTAGCTTATCTGTTGTTACCGAGGTATTTTTTTCTATTTTCTTACTATATACCCTGTTTTGACTGTATCGTACTATGTATCATTTGCTAACCCACTAAACCTTTTGCCTTTGTTTCAAAGCGAATTTCAAATGGAGGAATTACAAGGATATTTAGAAATGGATAGATTGCAGCAACAAGACTTCCTCTATCCACTTCTTTTTCAGGAGTCTCTTTATGCACTTGCTCATGATCATGGTTTAAAAGGATCCAGTCCTTACGAACCCGTGGAAAATTTAGGTTATGACAATAAATCCAGTTCACTGCTTGTGAAACGTTTAATTACTCGAATGTATCAACAGAAGTGGGTGATTATTTCAGTGAATGCTTTTAATAAAAACAAAATTTATTATCAAATGGTATCCGCCGGATTTTCAGTCATTTTGGAAATGAAATTTTCATTGAGATTAGTGTCTTCTCAAGAAGGGAAAGATCTACAAAAATATCAGAAGTTACGATCAATTCATTCAACATTTTCCTTTTTAGAAGATAAATTCTCCCATTTAAATAATGTGTCAGATATATTAATACCCTACCCCATTCATCTGGAAATCTTGGTCCAAAATCTCCGCTCTTGGATACAAGATGCCCCCTCTTTACATTTATTCCGACTCTTTCTCTACGAGTCTCGGAATTGGGCTAGTCTGATTTCTCAAAAAAAGAAATCCATCTCTTTTTTTTCAAAAGAGAATCAAAGATTCTTCTTGTTCTTATATAATTCTCATGTATATGAATGGGAATCCCTATTCATGTTTCTCCGTAAACAATCTTTGTATTTACGATCAACATCTTTTGGAAACCTTCTTGAGCGAACCTATTTCTATGGAAAAATAGAACATCCTCTAGGAGTGTTTCATAAGGATTTCCAGAATATCCTATGGTTGTTCAAGGATCCTTTCATGCATTATGTCAGATATCAAGGAAAAGCCATTCTGGCTTCAAGGGGAAGTTTTCTTCTGATGAATAAATGGAAATATTACCTTGTTATTTTATGGCAATGTTATTTTTACTTGTGGTCTCAAGCAGATAGAATGCATCTAAACCAATTTTCCAATCATTCCTTTGAGTTTCTGAGTTATCTTTCAAGTGTACGGCGAAATCCTTCAGTGGTAAGGACTCAAATGCTAGAAAATGCATTTCTAATGGAGATTCCTAGGAAGAAGTTTGAAACCCTAGTTCCAATTATTCCAATGATTGGATCATTGGCTAAAGCAAAATTTTGTACCGTTTCGGGGCATCCCATTAGTAAGCCGA